AAATAAGTTTCTTGAAATTTTGAATCTCGAATTGTATCCCCATAAAAGTAATGTTGAAGTTAAAAAAACCACCTAATCGTTCGAATCCTTGTTGCGGAGTCTATAAATTATACGCCCTCGGGTTGAATCATAACGACTTACTTCAATTTTGACTCTATCTCCTGGTAGTATCCGTATAAAACTACGTCGGATCCTTCCTGAAACATAACCTAGAATCAGATCTTCATTATCTAAACGAACCCGGAACATACCATTGGGAAGTGATTCAGTAATTAAACCTTCATGAACCCATTTTTGTTCTTTCATTCCAGGTAAAACCCCCTTGAAGTATCAACTAATGGAGGAGGAGTGATATTAGATAACCCGTCCTTTCTCTTTTTTTTTCACAAATAGGAAATTTCGGATCTAATTCGGATATTAGAAGGATTACCATATATAACACAAAATTTCTCCACCGATTCCTTCTAGTCGAGCCTCTCGGTCTGTCATTATATCCCGAGAAGTAGAAAGAATTACAATCCCCATCCCACCCAAAATTCTAGGAATTCTTTGATAGTTAGAATAGATTCGTAAACCAGGTCGACTGATCCGTTTTAAATTTAAAATAGTTTTATATGGTCCTTTCCTATTCCTTCTATGTTGTAGGGTTAAAACCAAAAAATCTTTGTTGTTTTCCCGATGTTTTCTCACGTTTTCTATAAAACCTTCTCGTAAAAGTATTTTAACAATGTTTTCAGTGATGTTAGTAGATGCTATTCGAACCGTTCCTTTTCTATGCATGTCAGCATTTCGTATAGAGGTTATTATGTCAGCAATAGTGTCCCTACCCATAATGAACTAAAATTATTGGTGCCTCAAAATTTGGATATAATAAACATGATCTTTTTTTGTTATGAATTAGTAAAGGTATATACGTGAGACACAATCTACTAATTAACCTATTTCATTCAAATACTCTACTATAACTCTATATCATGGTCTTTCTTATCTTATAATACTTCAGGGGCTAATGAAACTATTTTAGTAAAATTTAACTGTCTCAATTCCCGGGCGATCGCACCAAAAACTCGAGTTCCTTTTGGATTTCCTTCTTGATCAATGACAACTGCAGCATTGTCATCATATCGTATTATCATACCATTGTCACGTTTGAGTTCTTTACAAGTACGTACAATTACAGCTCTGATCACTTCTGATCTTTTTAGAGGCATATTTGGTACTGCTTCTTTGATCACAGCAACAATAACATCACCAATATGAGCATATCGGCGATTACTAGCTCCTATGATTCGAATACACATCAATTCTCGGGCCCCGCTGTTGTCCGCTACATTTAAATAGGTCTGGGGTTGAATCATATCATTTTTTAATCTGTTCTTTCAATGCAAAACAAAAAGGGGCGAAGAAAAAAAAGAAATATTCTTTGTCAAAAGAAAAAAAAAAAAAGAAACCTGCAATTGCTTTTTTATTCCAAGACCTCTTTCCTGTGGTTATACATTTCTATCACGAAATAATGAATTGAGTTCGTATAGGCATTTTGGACGCCGCTATTGAAATAGCCTTTCTGGCTATATTTTCTGCTACTCCACCCATTTCATAAAGTATTCTACCTGGTTTAACGACAGCTACCCAATATTCGGGAGATCCTTTACCCGACCCCATACGTGTTTCCGCAGGTCTTACTGTAACGGGTTTGTCTGGAAATATACGTACCCATATTTTTCCTCCACGGCGTGCATTTCGTGTCATTGCTCGTCGCCCTGCTTCTATTTGTCTAGATGTGATCCAAGCGGGTTCAAGTGCCTGAAGAGCATATCTACCGAAACAAATATGATTACCTCGATAAGATATTCCCTTCATTCTTCCTCTATGTTGTTTACGGAATCTGGTTCTTTTGGGGTTATAGTTGATGGTTGTTTCGCAATTCCATCTCTACTACAGAACTGGACATGAGAGTTTCTTCTCATCCAGCTCCTCGCAAATGAAAGGATTGAAAAATATTTAATTAAGATATACATGTATTTAATGAATAATACACCGGATTCTTTGATATTTCATCTAATATATTCCAAAATTATCGATTTTGTTTGGATATATAACTAAACGTAAATTTATGGATAATGTCGTTTTTTATAACGTTATGTTATAACGAATCTTTTTTTTTTTTATCGTATTTGATCACCAAAAATGTAGCAATCAAATAAAATAAAGCTTTCGCGGGCGAATATTTACTCTTTTAATATCTAGTATCTAGTTCATCAGAATAAATGAAATTGTTCTCCGGTTCGTTCCGCCATCCCACCCGATGAATCATTAGGATTCGTTTTCAATAGAATCTTCTGCATTCACAGGTTCCGTCGTTCCCATCGCTTCTCGATTAATGCTTAGGTCTGAATTCTACAATGGAGCCTCTCATTAAATTTGTTCTTGAGTCAATCTTCTCAGTCTTTATTGGCTCGAGGCTCTTTATTTTTTTGTTCTATGAACGGATTCATCTACT